CCTTAACAAAATCTAAATTAGAAAATTCGATTAGAAATATAGTTAAGTGTATTACTTATTAATTACTATCTATTGATTGCAACGAAATCTTTTATAATTCGGTTTCGTTCTTTTTTTTTTTAGATAAAAATATAGAAGAGTTGAATGAATCAAAAATCTAGAGGAGTTTCATGGCCAAGAGTAAAGATGTACGAGTAACTATTATTTTGGAATGTATCAGTTGTGTTCGAAACAGTGTTAATAAAGACTCAAGGGGTATTTCCAGATATATTACGCAAAAGAATCGACACAATACGCCTAGTCGATTGGAATTGAGAAAATTCTGCCCCTGTTGTTCCAAACATACGACTCATGGGGAAATAAAAAAATAAATGGAACAGTCAAAATGACATATTATAATATATTAGAATATCTAAATATAGATTCGAATCTAAATAAACCCATATATAAACAACCCAAATCCTATTTTTTAATTAAAATTTATTTTAAATCCGACCTAAATAGGATTTCTGGAAAAGGAATAAACAAACCATGGATAAATCCAAGCGACCCTTTCTTAAATCGAAGCGATCTTTTCGTAGACGTTTGCCCCCGATTGGATCGGGGGATCGAATTGATTATAGAAACATGAGTTTAATTAGTCGATTTATTAGTGAACAAGGAAAAATATTGTCAAGACGCGTAAATAAATTGACCTTGAAACAACAACGATTAATTACTACTGCTATAAAACAAGCTCGTATTTTATCTTTGTTACCTTTTCTTAATAACGAGAAACAGTTTGAAAGAACTGAGTCGACTGCTCAAACAATAGGTCTTAGAACTAGAAATAAATAAATAGGTTTAGCTTACTTTTTAATCGACTAAAAATTTCAATTCGAACTGAACTTAGGTTGGTGTTGTATTCGAAAAATAAGATAATCCAGATTTGAATTTGATTCGTCTGTCATAATAAAAAAAGACGCGGGGACGAATAAATCATTTTTTATTAAATTCTTTTGTTCATTTTGACAACTTTATCTTAATCTTATCCTATTTTATACTCCCTTCCCGGAGTTGATTCTCCGGGGAATTCCATTCAAATTACTCCAATGGAGCCAATATTTCATTTGAAATCATATAAAGACAATTTCTATTTAATATAGCTATTTGTGCAAGTATTTTACGATTTAGAAGCAATTGCCTTTTGTACAGATCATTTATTAGTCTACTATAACTATAGGATACTCCTTTAGTGCGAATTACTGCATTTATCCGAGTAATCCACAAACGACGAAAATCTCTCTTTTTCTTATCTCGATCGCGATGAGCCGAAATTAAAGCTCGTATTTTCTGTTGAGTAATAGTTCGAGTAAGTCTTGAATGAGCCCCCCGAAAACTTGATGCAAATAAACGGATTTTGTTTTTACGTCTCCGAGCTATATATCCTCGTCTAATTCTAGTCATTGAATAAATGAAACTTTGAGGAATAACTAATTGAGTTTATGTCTATCAGTTATTCCCTTTCCCCTTACAGATTTTTTTATAACAAAACGTATTCTTCGGATATATAAAATAAAAATTCCAATGACTTTTGCTACTATAACCTTCCCAACCACAATTTTTTTCTGATTTCGAAGTGAACTGCCTAAAAATAATAAATTGATTGATATCTAGTATCAATAACATAGTAAAATAGATATATAGAATAAATAAAGAATAAATAATAGAGTGGTTCCATCGTTTCTATGGTTACTTCTTAAACGGTGAGGTCCTCTCTATACACCGGAGCCTTTTCCTTCATTTAATAAATCTTATTTTTTTGGTAACTTGTACAGTTCACACCGTTATGGGGCTCTACCCATGAATTATCCAGTAATAGGTCTTTTACAATGAGATGCACCTATACAGTAACGGTATTTAATTCTGAAGGTTAGCCGGGTAGCTGATCCTGTTAGGCCGTTCTTGAAAGTATAAAATTTCTTCTGCTAAATAGGGTTTCCCCCGCTTAATGAATAACCCTTTTGTTATCAATGGGGAATTGCTTCTCAGCTTATTGGATTTGCACCAACGGAAACCATAAATTTTATACACAATAGGTGGATAGAATAGATTTTAGCCAGTGAATGGAAAAATTTCATTTGCGTTTTTATTCTATTTAGCTATTGGTACTGATCAGTCAGACGGATTACTACTGGTTGTTATTAGTTCCTTTCTTTTGCTCCAGCCCATGATCTAAACGAGTCGCACATACACCCGAGTACATGTTCCCCGGCGCTGAGGACATCCCCTAAGAGCGGGGGATTTTGTGACATTTCGTATTGGCTGTCTTGTGTTTCTAATAAGTTGTTTAATAGTTGGCATGCTGAATCGTATACAGACTGAACTGGTTTAGATCGCTCTTAACCAGATGCTTATGAATTCTTTCGATTTAATAGACTATTAAAGAATCGGATAAGACGATAAGTAAAATATCAATCAAATCGTGGTTGTGAAATCCTTGATATTTTCATTCAACTGCTACAAGATCCACAATTCCGTGAGCTTGGGCTTCTGTTGCTGACATAAAAACATCCCGTTCCATGTCTTCGGATACAACCCAAAAAGATTTACCAGTTCTTTGGACATAAACCATTGTGATGGTTTCGCGTAGGTTCAGTAGTTCTTCTGCTTCCAGGACAAATTCTCCTGTTTGGGACTCATAAAAAGAACTCGCAGGTTGATGGATCATTACCCTGGTGATATTATAATATACAAAAGAAAAGGCTTTTGCAGAATGGAGTAAAGAGACTAACAAGAAAAAATAGAACCGTACAGGCAGTTTTTACGTATTGCATACGGCTCACGAATAGAATTTTCTATCAAAGATAAAATAGGATTTCTCATACCCAGATCGAAAATAGGTCCAATTACCACCCTTCTTTATTAGAGGAGTTCAAAATACTATGATGGTTCCGTTGCTTTATATATTTATTCCGTCTGTGATTCAGCAATCCCAAAGTTTCTTTTTGATGCGCTCCAATAAAATATGGAAAACTGTTTCATAACATAAATTTATGCAGAGCTTTTCGGTGTGAAAAAGGTTTCTGACACTGAGATTCCGATAGATCAAAATAAATCAAATCGGAAATACTGAGTATTTCAGACTGCTCTTTCGATACATAATTTAATGGTTTGAGAAAAAATTATCATATCGAATTCGAAGTGCCATGCTATTATTACTCAAGATTCTTAATTTCATATGGCGAAGGCATAGACTTCTTTTTTTATCTCAAATAAAAAACTCATTGGCGCCAAGCGTGAGGGAATGCTAGACGTTTGGTAATTTCTCCCCCGACCAGGACAAAAGATCCCATTGAAGCGGCTAATCCCATGCATATTGTATGTACATCGGGTGGCACAAATTGCATGGTATCATAAACGGCGATTCCGGGTATTACCCATCCGCCGGGGGAGTTTATAAATACATAAAGCTCTCTGTTACGATCTTCTATAGTGAGATATACCATAAGACCAATAAGTTGATTGGAAAGTTCGTTATCAACCTCTTGGCCTAAAAAAAGTAATCTTTCTCGATAAAGTCGGTTGATTAGGATAAAACTGTATCCCTTAGGAACCGTACATGCACCTTTTAATGCATACGGGTCAAAAGAATTCTTCAAAAAAGACTCAATGCATAGATTTTGGATCCTGCTCTTTTTTTTAAAGTAAAATCTTTCTAACGAAGGAGCTTTTTCTTCTAGTGTTTGTTGTAAGAAAGAAAAGTTTGTAACCCTTTCACTAGAATTTCCCTCTAATATAGAAAAATAGAAAAAGTCATTCAATTTGTTGAATTAACTTAACTCCTCAATTGATGTATTCTTTCATCGAGATCCGCCCTAAATCACGATGTTATTTTCTTGTTCCTGAATGGGCCTCTTGAATTCTTTTAGGTTTATGCTCTACTCCAGGTAAAGATAGTTCCGATTGTGATTTGCACATATAGGACAAATGGGCCTACTACCATTTTTTTGCTACAAATTTTTGTTGAATCAATTTCATGCCTTCGGACAAATTTTTGACCCATTCAGCCTAGTTTCCTTAATTGATTAACAGGGATTATTCCTATTTTTTCGTATAGGAAAATAGATAATTTATAATCAGGTATCAATCAATAACCTAGTCAAATAGAAAAACTAGTAATACAAAATTTAGAATTCGAAATAGACCCAGTAATCGTTGGTATATTACTAAGGTATTTTTTATAAATGGAGCCTGGATAATTTGATTGGTCCAACCAAGTCAACCATAAATTATTCTAATGGATAATATTAATCTGGATTCCCCTAAAATAGATCTCATTTCACTTCACGCTCCAATTTTTTGATAATCTTTCTTGGGCGAATCAGAGGATCTCTCGATCGGGGGAGAGAGCGGGGAAATCCCGCATAACCCAATATATCTGACAAGTTACGCTATATGTCAACCCAAGATGCATCTTCCTCTCCAGGGCTTCGAAATGGAACTTTTGGAACACCAATAGGCATTAAATGAAAAAAATGAAGTAATCTATTTTACTTTGATGTGAAAACGTAATAGTGGGGATAGTTTATTGTCTTCATAATAGTGGTCTTTATTTAGTTTAACATATCAAATTTGATCTATAGATTGGAGAAGCTCTTTGAGAAAGGAAGTCAGAATGACTCACGACAAATTCTTAGAAATATACCCGTCGAATGATGAACAAGTAGGGATCCATTTGCTCATACAAAACGGTTCAACCACCCATTGCGTATTGATACTTATCGGGTATAGAATAGATCTGCTTCTCTTTGTTCCTATAAACAGAATTGTTACATTATTACCAATAAAATAGAACAAATAGTAATCCTTACTTCACGATAATTTACTGAGAGGGGGGTCCCTAGCATCATTATTTCCAATGCAATAAAGTTACATAGTGTCTATTTTTCTTTCATAAAGGGGTATTTCCATGGGTTTACCTTGGTATCGTGTTCATACCGTCGTATTGAATGATCCTGGTCGGTTGCTTGCTGTCCATATAATGCATACGGCTCTGGTTGCTGGTTGGGCCGGGTCAATGGCGTTATATGAATTAGCAGTTTTTGATCCTTCTGATCCCGTTCTTGATCCAATGTGGAGACAAGGTATGTTTGTTATACCCTTCATGACACGTTTAGGAATAACTAATTCATGGGGCGGTTGGAGTATTACAGGCGGAACTGTAACAAATCCGGGTATTTGGAGTTACGAAGGAGTGGCCGGGGCACATATTATGTTTTCGGGGTTGTGCTTCTTGGCAGCTATTTGGCATTGGGTATATTGGGATCTAGAAATATTTTCGGATGAACGTACAGGAAAGCCTTCTTTGGATTTGCCCAAGATCTTTGGAATTCATTTATTTCTTTCAGGGGTGGCGTGCTTTGGTTTTGGCGTATTTCATGTAACAGGTTTGTATGGTCCTGGAATATGGGTGTCCGATCCTTATGGATTAACTGGAAAAGTACAATCGGTAAACCCAGCATGGGGCGTGGAAGGTTTTGATCCTTTTGTTCCGGGAGGAATAGCCTCTCATCATATTGCCGCAGGCACTTTGGGCATATTAGCGGGCCTATTCCATCTGAGTGTCCGTCCGCCCCAACGTCTATACAAAGGATTACGTATGGGTAATATTGAAACTGTCCTTTCCAGTAGTATCGCTGCCGTCTTTTTTGCTGCTTTTGTTGTTGCGGGAACTATGTGGTATGGTTCTGCAACTACCCCAATCGAATTATTTGGTCCTACTCGTTATCAATGGGATCAGGGATACTTTCAGCAAGAAATATATCGAAGAGTCAGTACTGGCCTAGCCGAAAATCAAAGTTTAACAGAAGTTTGGTCAAAAATTCCTGAAAAATTAGCGTTTTATGATTACATCGGGAATAATCCGGCAAAAGGAGGACTATTCAGAGCAGGATCCATGGACAGTGGGGATGGAATAGCTGTTGGATGGTTAGGACACCCCGTCTTTAGAGATAAAGAAGGACGTGAACTTTTTGTTCGTCGTATGCCTACCTTTTTTGAAACATTTCCCGTTGTTTTGGTAGATGGAGACGGAATTGTTAGGGCTGACGTTCCTTTTAGAAGGGCAGAATCGAAGTATAGTGTTGAACAAGTAGGTGTAACTGTTGAGTTCTATGGCGGTGAACTTAACGGAGTCAGTTACAGCGATCCCGCTACTGTGAAAAAATACGCGAGACGCGCGCAATTGGGTGAAATTTTTGAATTAGATCGTGCTACTTTAAAATCTGATGGTGTTTTTCGTAGCAGTCCACGAGGTTGGTTTACTTTTGGACATGCATCGTTTGCTCTGCTCTTTTTCTTTGGACACATTTGGCATGGTGCTAGAACTCTGTTTAGAGATGTTTTTGCAGGTATTGACCCAGATTTGGATTCGCAAGTAGAATTTGGAGCATTCCAAAAACTAGGAGATCCTACTACAAGAAAACAAGCCGTCTAATACAACATTGTTGGGATATCTTTATTTATTTTCCTTTTACCTAAGGTATTAGAGAAATCCTAATTTGAATCACTACCATTTCTTTGACTCTTGTTTTTTTTTATCCGGTAGATGATTCAAAATAAACAGGTATGAAAGTTATAATTGTAAACCACGATCGAACCTATGGAAGCATTGGTTTATACATTCCTCTTAGTCTCGACTCTCGGGATAATTTTTTTCGCTATCTTTTTTCGAGAACCGCCGAAAATTCAAACTAAAAAATGATTTTTGATTCTCTCAATTGAAGTAATGAGCCTCCCAAACTATGGAGGCTCATTACTTCAATTAGTCTCCGTGTTCCTCGAATGGATCTCGTAGTTGTTGAGCGGGTTGCCCAAAAGCGGTATATAGGGCGTACCCAGTAAAACTTACAAGTAAACCAGATACAGAGATGGCGACTAGGGTTGCTGTTTCCATTATTATAGAATTTCAAGATGACAATGAATCTATGATAAGATTCTTTATTTACACCAGAATAGTATACAAAGTCAACAGATCTCAATTACTACAATACGATTTATGGCTACACAAACCGTTGAGGAGAGCTCAAAAGCACGTCCAAAACAAACAGGTCTAGGGGGGTTGTTGAAACCGTTGAATTCGGAATATGGTAAAGTAGCTCCTGGATGGGGAACTACTCCTTTGATGGGTGTCGCAATGGCTCTTTTTGCAATATTCTTATCCATTATTTTGGAGATTTATAATTCTTCCGTTTTACTGGACGGAATTTCAATGAATTAGATCCACAAGAATCTCGGCTTTATCAATAGTAAAGTAACTAATTTAGGGCTCAGATTTCTACCCCATTATTTTTTGGTAGTTCGACCGCGGAATTTTTTTGTTTCTGTATTTCCGGAATATGAGTGTGTGACTTGTTAGAATTGATCCTAGTGCTAGTACATAGAACCGATCTGTCATCTTGATAAAGATAGGTTTTTACCTCGTCGGATACTTAGGATACTTATTCCACTAGTATTTGA